GGGGGTAGTAGGGTCTATTGGCGGTGAAATTTCTCAGTACAATGAAGTAATGCCATTAGGCATCGGGCGTGAGTTGGAAGTGGGGCCAGAGATCTTGAGGATGGATCAACAAAATCCTGCTCAGTCAGCCAATCCTCCTGATCTTGAATTGAGATTGGGTCCGCCAGGGATGGAGGTTGAAAACGACCACCCTAGTAGTAGAAATTCTGAGCCCCAAGCGGGGCCTTTCCCAACAAAGGAAGAAATTGAGCGTGAACTTTGCACCTTTCTTTCTTCCTTTGGGAATAGAGAGGTTCGCAAAAATGTCCTTTCAAGGGCAATAAGCAAACTGGACTTGCTTTATGAGCAGGCGCGTCTCCCGAAAAGCGTGCTAAAATAAGCCAACTTATGCAGGAACTTAAAACAAGCAAGTTTTCTGCTTACGATAGAATAGCTTCATATACGATATCATAGTCCCCCTCCCCCCGAGGGCCAAAGCTCTGTTTCGGTCCACCACCGGGAAGGGTTAATATATATATGGATTCTTGCTTTTCTTGTCTAGTTCTGTTCTCTGGTCTTAGTTCCTGATCAACAGTAACCTGCATTCCTTAGCTCTAAAGCCAGTGAATGTGTAGCTCAAGAAGGGAAACAAGCAACGGCCAGAGCGCTAACGCGCCATTAGCCCTCGAGCTGACGCTCGAGCGACTTCGTACCCTTGCTTCTTTGGTCACTTCACTCAAGCTATAGGATTTAAATAGTGACATGACTTCTCTTCGTTCTGATACTTTTGTATTGTCTGAATACAATACCTTCCTTCATTATTAATAGGCTATTATGCCTGGTATGCCTTTATCGATGTAGTGGATTGGGTAAAGCCATATATCGAGTACCTGACAAAAGGAACCTTACCGGATGATGGATACGAAGCGAATAAGCTAAAGAAGATGGCCAAAAGGCATATCGTGAATGATGGTAAGCTATTCAAAAGAACCAAAGAGCACGAAGACCGGGATGTTTCCATAGCTTGGGCCTTAGGTCGTAGGTCAGGTTAGCAGACGAAAGGTGCGAATAAACTTGTGATCAGACTAAGGTATGGGCGTTGATAAAGAGTCGTAGCTGAACAAGAAGCAATAACCTCTGGTTCGAGCTAGTGGCCCTAAAAAAAGGAAACGAAGCTAGCTGACTTGCTGTATAAGCCCATATCCACCTCCCTTCCTCCAAGAATTGAATCAGGAAGAGCGGATCTTGTCATTTCTGAATTGCACCTTTCCCAACCCAAATGTCTGCAAACTTCTCTTCATATGGAGGAGTCGAGTAAGGAACTTCTCTCCCGTACTGAATGCTTCCTTATTCACTATCTTTCTCTAATCCTACGCCCCCCTCGGTTCACGTCAAAGCCCGGAGAAAGCCCATCGCGGCAGCATAAGACACGACAAAAAAGAAAAGACTGGAGCGGATTTTCGTTTATTCCATCGAGCTAAAGCAAAAAAAGGTCAACCGGCACCGAAACCTTTTTCACAAGAGCTTCACGCACTCTGTGTAGGTTAATAAGTCTTATGGTCTGATGGTGTCACCGATGCAGGGTCTTACGACCATGCACAGGCTGACTACTATGCACAGTGGATACACAGTAGCAACAAGGAAACTAAGACAGATAGGTACTCCCTGATGAGTCTGTACAATCACACGGATCAGGATTAAGCACTGGAGGGATAGGACCCCGACCAGGACCTAACACTAAACCCATGTAATCATAACCGACATCTTGCACAATGTTGTGGGCACGCCAAATTAGCCTCCATCGAGTAAAATTAGGATCTTTTTGAAGATATCAGAGACTTCGAAGGTGAGATCTTCACCCCTAATCTCTGCAATCCTAAACGATACTGCTCCGCCACAAGTGGGTCAGTGATGAGAACATCATCACCGAGTACCGCATACTTATCGAACCGGATCCCCGGCCTTACCTGTTCCGCAGCCCACCACACCAATAAATGACGAGTGAACGCGAAAATCGGCCAAGAGCCATAAGCACTCTTTAAATCATAGCTGAAGCAGGTGTAGCTAGGAACTAAGCGAACCAAAGGCTTTGTTTGGTTAAAGGTCCCATCCATTTGGATGCTCCGAAGAACCGAAGCAAACCAAAGGTGAACAGGTTTCAGTAACCTCTGATTCACATAATTGCCAATAGCAAATATACGACGCTTGCCAGCTCCTTCAAGCGAGCAACCTAGTTGACCCGTTATGGGGGGAATCCCGAGATCGTCACAAGACGGTAAGTAGGGCCCTATACGGCGCTCAAACCAATCAAGGTCCTCCGGTGTGAAGTAGAGGAATTGCTGGGCGGTTTCGCTTCCGAGTATCGATGAAAGTCGAACCAATAGCTATGACGTGTAAACCTCGTAGCGATGTTCGAAAGTTTGGCAACTTACTCCTACATAGACAGGAGCCTTTTGTTGTGAAAGGTGATCGGGACCAAGCTATTTTGCTAAGCTAAATTGTAGTTTAGTAAATAGCAAGCACAAGGTAGTGGGAGGGGGGCTCACACAAGTAAGTGAAAGGCCTTAACTTAAGGGTCTTTCTGAAGTGTGGCACGGCCAGGGGGGAAAGGGAGGGGGATAAGGGGAGCCTTTTCCCTTAGAATCGAATTCTAAACCTTCCACAGCTTGAAGAGGCACTATTGGCTTTCATTTCAGTAAAGAAGAAGGGCTTAGAGCCTTTAATGTCCATGTCCATTTTCCCTTTAATAAGGGCTTTCCCTTTGCGAGTGCTATCGTATAATAAGCCCAGAGTAGGCTGCTATTGAATCCGAAGCTATTGACTCCGCTGTGGATGGAATTTAGGCATGGGATTCATATCCAAAGGAATCAACTCTCCTTCTCAGATGCGGCCTTACGAAGGCTAGGCCCCAACTTCTTGCCTTCCACTTATCGCCTTAAGCTTACTGCTAATAGATACCTGCTTGCTTACTGGCAATCTATCCTAGAATGTGTCTGTTAAACAAAGCCCTAACCTCATCCCTTCCCTGAGCTCCGGTGTGCTCCACAGTGACTGATTGAGCAACAAGAGCAATATCTGAAGCAGTTGGAGCTGCTACTTCTTCCTCACTGGTTGGTGACTTGGCCGTACTAGTGTCTGCAATGGCCTCATCCTGGGCAACTAGTTCCAAATTTTCTTTTTTTCCTTAGCAGTCTTGCTTATGCTTAGTATCCTAAGCGTGGTCTTGTTTGTGGCCTCAGCTTGACCTGAGGGGTAGCTAGATTAGTCGCAATAGTCCTTATTAGTAAACTACAGCCTCGTTGTTAATTGACTCCCCACTTCAATTAAAACTCGCTCCCACCCCCTTTTTCCCTCTAATGCCCTTCGCTCCACTCATTTTAGCATTTCTAATCAGACCTGTGGGAACGACATAGATCAAAGGGTCGTTCATTAGCCCTACTAGTAAAGCACAGGAAAAAGAGAAGACCTTCATCCTACTGAAGCTGCTAACAGAGACTGAGCAGATATTGACCAATGAGATTTGTACACTTCGGCTTGGCACCTTCCTTTGGTTCGTGCTCGCACGGGCCGTTTCTCTGCCAATCTCGAATTCAAATCTTTGTTTACCTGTGGGCCCTTCCAGGATCACTTTTGGAGCTCGCAACGTTGAGTTTTATTCCCAGTTGATCCTTACTAATCCATATGAAGTTAGGTTAGCTACTTCCGGGATAAGGAATTTCAGAAAAGAAAACCCGAATGAAATGGGATTTTTCCTATCTAAGCTTTGAACCAGCCTTATAGATAGACCATTTTTCTTTAAAGAAAGTCCTGATTTACAGAAATTTTCGTTTTTTTTTTCCATTCTAAAAATAAAATACTTCCTGCCAGGCTTTCTGTGCTAATCCGCATTGCTTTCAAGCTTTAGGAGAATTTTATAATGGAACGAGCCTTAGTTCGGTTCTGGTGCTCAATCTAGTAATAGTACGGGCAGGGCAGGGCCAATTAAGAAAGACTTTGTAGGGAAGCCCGAGTTCAACTAGAGTAGCGAACCTGGAAAGCTTAGTAGTTAGCCAGGAAAGCTGGAGTATAACGCAAACTGGATAAGCGAATAAAGTCATTTTTTCACGAATTCTAGGCGGTTGTAGAGGGATTAAGCATTCCTTTGAACGCAATGAGAAGATCTAGGGTAGAAAGTAGCTCCCCAGTAGAAAAAAGAAAATCTCGTCCCGACCTGGGGTTGGCTTGAGAAGGAGAGTCTCGCCGGTTGTTAACAAAGCGGCATGCAAGGAAGCAAAGATGAACCGGCTTGGGGGGAATAAATAATATGAATGTTCGGGTGGGTCCTTAACACCAAACTACCTTCTCTTCTAATCCTGCTACGAAATATTGATTTTCAGGCGGTAAGGTTTTGAGCCAATCAAGTAAGCGAGTACCTGTATCCGTCCCTGCTGTCGCAGGTGATGAAGTAGTGGGAGTAAGAAAGGGTTAGTGAATGAAATTTCATTCAAACCTGTCCGTGTGAAATAAAGCTTCATAGTCAACAGAGTCAAACGGTGAAACGAAATCTCTTTCATACAAATCTTATCTTATGCTTGCCCGAGGGGATAGCAACTTCTTAGAAAAGCAAGGACGGAACTAGTTTTCAAGCGGAATTCGAAGATTAGTCTTTCTCGCCTTTCTGCTACCTCAGAAGAGGAAATTCCATTTTCAAAATCAAGATGAAGCAGTCCAATCCTGAATGAGATCTTTTTGGCTCGACTCGAGAGGATCAAACAGAAGACAGCGCCATGTTAATGCGATCGCAAGACAAAGAAGCTGCGATCACAACATGAACAAGCAAAAAAAAAAAGAGGGTCTTTCATCACTTTTTTTTTCTCATATTTCGCAGGTAAAATAGACTAGTCAAATTCAAGTGGAGATTGAACGCTAGAAGGCACAGATAGAAACTGCGAGCACGGATTATAATCAGAAGGCGAGCGAGCTGTGTTCACTTAAAGCTTCACTTCAGGTTTTGTAGTAGGAAATGCTCCAAGGAAAGAGATTTGAAGACATAGCGCAGTATGTAATGAGAGCGGGATTCTTACTTCTAAAACTACGTTTCTTTCTTCATGTGGAGAATCTTCCATATGAAGTCCAGAAAACGCATTAGAAAGCTCTAGAGAGCTCCCCCGTATAAACTCATATATGACGTATGGCATTGGAATTGAATCAGTCCTTAGTCTATCTCAAAGTAAACCTTCTAAGCTTCAGTTAGTGTGCAACACCAATAAGGGTTGTCAGTTAGACTTCCTCTGAGCACGCAACAAGTTGTCCAGAGTTAGGCTTAGCCGTACTCCGTCCAAAGAGTAGGAATAGTAGTCATCGACCTAGTTAGTCGTTCAGAGCGGACCTGAAGAGATTTATGGACTAGTTAATTATGTAAATAAATAAGGACCCTTGTTTAAGATATATATATGCCATTCAGGCTCATAAGAAGACTAGAAAAGTGTAACATTAAGGAATCAGTCTATTCTTGACTTTGGGACAGAACAAATATTCTATTAGAAATGCTATTCTTCTCTCTAGAACGTCTTGGTATTGAATCCGGAGCTTCTAGCCTCCAAACGACTTTCATTATTACCTGGTAAACGAATTGAGCTCGTTTTTGTTGCATATTTGGTTGGGCTTTCATCTACGATATGCGACTTCTTTCTTTCTTGTAGACTGGTAAAGATGAACGAGAAGACAGTCTTATTAGCGTTCGTGCCCCACCCTACTAAACTAATAAGGGTCACTTCACTCAAACTATAGGATTTAAATAGTGACATGACTTCGATGTCAAAAGCTTAAGCTTGTTCGCTAAATTCCTTCCCGAGACCCCTTCATCACGTCTTGGGCAACCGCCTTGGAAAAAAAACCATTTTTCAGTTCCCGGATTTAATATCTTTTCAGGTTCAGTGAGGACAGTCCTTACTATCCTAGTAGCGGTTCCTTTTCATATCCCGCTTTGAAGCAACTACACTCGCTCGTTAGGCTGTCTGGCTCTCGACCTGTTTCAGTCTCTAAAAAACGATGGTGGGACTATTGCATTCGCTATACTTCGTTCTGCTACCTTCCGATGTACTACCAAACCGACAACTAACCTTGCTTTTCTACCTTATCAGTAACAGCTATATTCGGAGACTTTACCTGAAGAAAACGGAGACCTAGAACTACTAGGATTCCTAGCTTCCAGCTTTCTAAAAGCGATTTTCGTTAGCACATAGTTTCTTTTTTTTGATAAAACCTTGGCTTTCCCAGAAAGCTATATCCAAAGGTAAAGTTATTCTCTTTATCTCCTGCTATAGACTATCTCCGAACTTCGGATGTGACTTGTACATTTCTTTTTACGTATTCTTCTTTGTCTAAAGCCCAGCCCTTAAGTCCTTCAGTTCCAGGGATAGGATTGAATTAGCTTAGTAAGACGCTGGGATCGGAATTCGGCCTTAGGAAAGCAATCCCTCTTATCACGCTCAAGCCCCTTTACCTTTAGGGCGGAAAGGTAGGACGGGAAGCGAGGGGAAACTGCCCTTTTTCTCCCGCACCGGCTTGAGAGCATACATCTCTTCCATTTGCGTAGATAGAAGAGCCGGCTAGAAAGTCCTTTTCATTGCCTTCTCTTTTCACTCCACCCGCCCAAAATGACAGATCCGAAAATGGCGTCGTATGTGAAGATGCCCAGGCTCTTCCCTTATTGAGATGGTTCGCTCCTATGCTGACTGCACTTTTGTCCTTGCTTGCCCTAGCCGGAAAGGTGATGATTAATAGAATAGGCTCCGATCCTCTTAAGCCCAAGCCCTGTTCGTGGATAATCAAGAAAGCTCGCGCCTCGTTGATTCGATGTAGTAGTAGCTGGCCTAGTAGGAACTGGCTGCCATCGCCCGATCCGCTACTCTGATGAACTCTGATCGCTATGGTCGAAAAGAAGGCATGCTTTTGATCCAAGCCCTTTTTCTACACATCACTAGCTGTCAAGTCAATCTAGAATGTTCTCGCTCATCCAGTGCTCTCCAATACCCTCTCCTTTCAGTCGAGCGACTACGTTCCTTCGCTTCTTGCTTTCGACGCTTCGAATATCGAAAAAGCACCCCGCTCTTTTCAATTCCACCCCTGGACTTGCTGCTTTCCAATTCAATCTCACCTTCGCCAGTAGGCTTGGAACGCTTACAAGAATATGCCAACTCGGCTTAAAGAAGGACATAGACCACTGCAAGACTAATGCACAGCTTGGGTAGCTAGCAGACTAAAAAAATACGATACGTGCGGTAGGAAAGAAAGAACGAAGACTACGTCTTCGTTATAAGGCTTTTTAGTTATCTTTGTCAGACTTCCTACAGCTTATTTTCTATTTTTTTATCCGTAAATAGGTCAATGCTCTCCTCTTCATCCCTGATCGGAGAAGAATACCATTGGTCATGGGCGTGATCTAAGGCAGATAGGACACCCTCTTTAGAAGGAGGAAAGTAGGCTAGTTTAAAGCCCACAAAAGATCGAAGGCCCATCCAAGGAAAGTCCCACGAATGAACCTGTCAAGTCTGTTTTCCTTAATGAAAGTCCACAGAAGGGGCAAAGCACAACAAGCCTACCCATCATCAAAGCAAGCCCAAGTCCATGCAAGAGGGCCCGCTGGATCTGTCCAAATTCAAAGCCTATCAAATACATTTTAGGATCTGAAATTTCAAAAAATAGCCAGCCATCAAAAGGCCTAAGCCCATATAGCCTCGGCCCATAGAGCTTTCCGCCAAGTTTTTTTGTCACTTTCTTCTCACTAAACTAAATTCAAAAAAAGCTGTACTGACTTACTGTATACCGGTGTTAGTGGACTGACAGAGTGAGCTGGAAAGGGGCTTTTCCGTGTTTCCGGGGAAAAAGCAAGCGTCTGATCAGATTAATCAAGTCAATCAAGTTAATCAAGGACTGGGTTGTCGAGTGAGGATTGGCCGAGGGGAGTGCCGTCATGTAGCCGGGTACAAATCAGCCAGTGAAATAGGACTAGGAAGTATACGACGAAGCACGCGTGGTACGTAAGCGAATACGGATCACGTGGGTTTGTACTGATCCGCTTTCGAGCTGTCGAGTGAGGATTGGCTGAACGTACTTTGGCAGCTCTCCTAGTGGAGTAGTAGTCTGACGGATTATCATCGGTGTCGAGCCACGTTTCGATACCCGCGAAAAACAGGGGTCGGTCCGTCGTCATAAGCAAGACAACACACCATTATATATAATATAAAAAAAGAAAGAATTACAAATAATAAGAAAAAGAAAAAGTCTTGCAACGCCTATAAATAGGACGCTTCTTTCTCTATTTTGCAAAGCAAGGGGAGATATGGATCCACCAGTTACCACTTTAACGCTTTTTCAAATTGAGCAAGCTATTATTAATGTAGAGAACGCAAAGTTCGAGCAGGAGCAAATCCTGGCTGCCTTCTGGGAGCACGTGCCTCCTGTCGAGGAGGAGGTCCTGGTAAGGCGCATACAAGAGCTCCGGGACCGCATTCGTCTTCTCGAAGAACGAAGGAGGGCTCTCATCCGAGAGCGTGATTTGCTGCTTATCAGGGCGGCTTCCATCATCCGTAGGGGACCGGGGGGAAATAACTAATAAGTCCTGTGTTTTTACTTTTCTCTTTCTTTTAACTTAATATGTTGTTTGTTTGTTAACTTTGTTGTAATGTTGTGTTTAGTTGTTTGGCTGGTCTATGTGTGTAAGCTTCCCATTGGATCTACTCCCATCCCATGTAAAAAAATGCTTCTAGTGCTAGTAATGAATAAAATCTGCTTTGTTTTAGTTCTTTATTTTCCTTGTTGTAGTCCACGAGAAGGCCTCTTTTACTAAGATCTAGCGGCTCCAGCTGCGTTGACGATATTCCTTCATTGCGACTTATCTTGCACGAGCATCGTCGTCCCCATCACTTCCTCATCTTCAACCCCTAGAGGAGTTGAAGATACTTCTTTGTTCCTCTTGTTCTTACTTTTGCTCTTACTTCTTCTCATCTAAGCATTTGCTTCGGCCTACACTCGGCCGAGCGGGGAATATCAAAAACAACTCGAACAAGACCGGGGTCAACCGACTTACTTCACTCCGGATAGCAACTCTACGATGTAGTAGTCTAGGAGATATCAATAGCTATAGTTTGCATTGGGTGCATCTAAATCCGCGTTTTTCTACCTGCATTTTACAGTGAAGCTTAACCTACTTTCGAATCGACTGACTTGAAGATAGGGCCGGCTGGATAAGTTCCCAAAGGCCCCCTGAGTGACCAGCTAAGTATCTGATTTGAGGAGTCTCTGGCATGGTTTTGAATAAGAAACCGGTGGTTAAAAGCTGGAAATAATTAGAAAGATCGGATTCGTCTTTAACCGTGGAACGTACTGACTCATCTTATCAAGTTTGATAAAAAGCCAATAGCTTGAGAAGAAAAGAGATCATATACGAAATGATCGCTATATAGCGAATAAACCATCTTTTCACTAAACTAAACAGGGGCGGTAAAAAGAATAGGAACTGGTTAGACTTTCTAAATAATACCTGTGGAGTAAAGCTCAGAAAAAGAATCATTTCCGGGAACGGGTGAAACCCTTTCCCTTTCGTTCGTGCATAAAGATATGGATAGGGATGCCGTTACCAACCAATAGTAGTAGTAAGAAGCCTGTATATACGCTCAAGCAAGAAGGAGCAGGGTTTGATCAAAGTAGAATGCCTTTTTTGAATAAAAGCGCCGGTTTGAAATAATAATATAATAATATATATATACTATTAGACTATACCGGCTGGCCTTTTTATGAATTTCACTTTGCTTTCCTGAAAAAAGGAGGCGTATAAATGGGTTTTTGGCTCGCAATAAAGCTAGGGTCCTGATCGAGCTACTAGTAATCCTATCTATCCACCTCTCCAGACACAATATCTTGAGTACCTATGATGGTGACCACATCTGCTGGCATGTGATGTTTGGACATAGAATCGAGTCCTTGTAAATGGGCAGAGCCAGGTGCTCTTATTTTACGACGGTAGGGACGATTGCTTCCA